ATTGTATTCCCACAAATAATTGGATCATATAATTCATTTGAATTATGATGAGAAATAAAAAGAAAGAAAAAAAAAATAGTAAAATTCTTTTTTCTTCATCAAATGACTATTCATCTATTCATCTATTAGTATTAGGTTTTTATCAAATAGGGGGTAGAAAGACTCTATGGAAAAATGTTGGTTCCATTTGATGTTGTCTAACAAGAAGTTAGAACATAGGCATGGACTAAGTAAATCAAAGGATAGTATTGATGCTGATACTCTTGGACATACCAGTGGAAGTGAAGAACCTATTCTAAATGATGCGGAGAAAAAGATTCCTAGTTGGGGCAGTTATAGTTTAAATAATATTTATTATCTAAATTCTTTCTTTGATAGCAGGAATATTTGGAGTTTGATCTCTGATTATACTTTTTTAGTTAGAAATAGTAATGGTGACAGTTATTCTGTATATTTTGATATTGAAAATCAGATTTTTGATATGGATAATGCTAGTTCTTTTTTGAGTGAACTAGATATATTTTTTTTTAGTTTTTTAAAAAATAATAAGAGTGGCAATTTCTACTATTATTATTCTATGGATGATACTCAATCTAATCGGAATAATCCCATTTATAGTTTCATTGAAACTTATCTTCGTTTTGAAATTGAAATATGTCTTAATAGTGACATTTACAGCGGTATCGAAAATTACATTACTAATTTCATTTGTACGGAAAGTATAAGTAGCATTGAAGGTGAAAATGAAAATTTGAGTATAAAAACTAGTAGCAGTTCTTTCAATAGAAGGGGAATATCTAATAATTTTGATATAAATACAAAGTTATGGGTTCAATGTGAGAATTGTTATGAAACAAATTATAAAAAATTTTTTAGGTCAAAAATGAATATTTGTGAACACTGTGGATATCATTTGAACATGAGTAGTTCAGATAGAATCGAACTTTTTATTGATCCTGGCACTTGGGAACCTATGGATGAAGATATGGTCTCTATGGACCCCATTGAAATTCATTCAGAGGAGGAACCTTATAGAGATCGCATCTATTTTTCTAAAAGAAAAACAGGTTTAACTGACGCTATTCAAACGGGCGTAGGTCGATTAAACAGTATTCTCATAGCAATTGGAATTATGGATTTTCAGTTTATGGGAGGTAGTATGGGATCCGTAGTAGGTGAGAAAATCACCCGTTTGATCGAGTATGCTACTAATCGATCTCTGCCTGTCATTATTGTGTGTGCTTCTGGAGGAGCACGCATGCAAGAAGGAAGTTTGAGTTTGATGCAAATGGCTAAAATATCTTCTGCTTCATATGATTATCAATCAAATAAAAAGTTATTCTATGTATCAATCCTTACATCTCCTACAACTGGCGGAGTTACAGCAAGTTTTGGTATGTTGGGAGATATCATTATTGCTGAACCTAATGCCCACATTGCGTTTGCGGGGAAAAGAGTAATTGAACAAACATTGAAAAAGACAATACCCGACGGTTCACAAGCGGCTGAGTATTTATTCCATAAGGGCTTATTCGACCCAATCGTACCACGTAATCTTTTAAAAGGTGTTTTGAATGAGTTATTTCAGCTACATGGTTTCCTTCCCTTGAATCAAGATTAAAAAAAGATTTTTAAATTTTAAAAAGGAAGTATAGCACTAGGTTCAGTTATTTTTCTTTGTAGCGAATAAGCATTTAGTTCATTGTAATCAAAAAAACAAAACGAAGAAGATGGTGTTTTATTTGGGAACATCAATTATAAGTGTAGTAAGAGTCAGAAGTTTTGGATAATTACTCCGGATCCATTTTTTATTCTACCTCTCTTCCTGATTAGGAATATTAGGAATAAGCATCCCTCTCTTGATCTCTTGACAAGAGAAAAAAGAGTTTATTTATCCTTCCGAAAAATATGGAAAAGGAAAAAAAAAATTTAAAGAAAAATAAATAAGAAATCTCAAATCAAGTATCAAATAGAAATTTCAGAATATAGAATCAAACTATTTACCGAGAACCCTCCCCCTTTTTTACTAGGAATCCCTGTTTGTTGGATAAGATTGGTTAAAGTCGCGAACTCATAATAAATTCTTTCTATCTTTTCTTTCAAAACACCTTTTTTGAAAGAAAAGATAGAAAGAAGATAAGGATGAAGAATAGCAGAAGAAGAATACAATATAAGAATACAATTTCTACATTCCTTCTTCCTTGCACTTCTTTTTTATTAAGTACTTCATATTTGATCTAATAGATAGACTTATTATAAGATATCTTTATAATTATAATAGGTACAAATATGAAATCGAGGTACCCATTCTATTTCTATGATAATTTTGAACTTTCCCTCTATTTTTGTTCCTTTAGTGGGCCTAGTCTTTCCGGCAATTGCAATGGTTTCTTTATCTCTTTATGTCCAAAGAAATAAGATTGTCTAAATACGATATACGATGAGACCAAATCTCGTCACAACACTGGATCATCATACAGATACTTTTTTGAATTTAATATGGCAGGATATAAAATTTGTGGCCTTTCCGAAAACAAACGGAAGAGTTGTTATGTATGCGGATGCATAATATACGCATTAATGCGTATATATGCGGTTATAGCTTAATAAATGAACTAATGAAATTCAAATGATCAGCAAATCTTTTTTGAAAATCGTTGAAATAGAAACTCAATGTATCTAACCAATTATTCCTAATGGTTCACCGCTAGTTGATGAAAGTTACTTTGGGATCAAGCAAGAAAAGTGAAGTCAAATTCATTTGGGTTATTCTCTCAATTCCAATCGAATGCAACTGGATCTAGTATAGTATGAACTGGCGATCAGAACATATATGGATAGAACTTATACCGGGGTCTCAAAAAACAAGTAATTTTTGCTGGGCTTTTATCCTTTTTTTAGGTTCACTGGGATTCTTAGTGGTTGGAATTTCCAGTTATCTTGGTAGAAATTTTCTATCCATATTTTCGTCTCAGCAAATTATTTTTTTCCCACAAGGGATCGTGATGTCTTTCTATGGGATCGCAGGTCTATTCATTAGTTCTTATTTGTGGTGCACAATTTCATGGAATGTAGGTAGTGGTTATGACCGATTCGATAGAAAAGAAGGGATAATGTGCCTTTTTCGTTGGGGATTCCCTGGAATAAATCGTCGCATCTTTCTTCGTTTCTTTCTGAAAGATATCCAATCAATCAGAATGAAGGCGAGAGAGGGTCTTTTTCCTCGTCGTGTCCTTTATATGGAAATCAGGGGACAGGGAGCCATTCCTTTGACTTGTACTGATGAGAATTTGACTACACGAGAAATTGAACAAAAAGCTACCGAATTGGCCTATTTCTTGCGCGTACCGATTGAAGTATTTTGAAATGACTTGTTCAGCATGAGAGAAGGAACTTACTAATTCTCAGTTTAAAACAACTGAAGCTTATTGAAAATGTTCATTTCAGCAAAAGGTGCTATATTCTATTTACTCGTTCCATTGAGGCAGCAGTCCATGTATATTATACATCTCAAAACAGGAGGACATATATGGAACAATTTGAATAAAATAGAATCTCACTAAGAAAATATATTAAAAGGATCCCGGTAGGGTTCGTCTTGAAGTCCAAATAAGAAATGGGTTTTTCAAGTCTTCATCGAAAGGAAGAAATGAAGATGAAATAGGTTCCAATTTGCCTAATTGAGATCTCTGGATGGAATTTGTAAAGAATATTTACTTCTTTTTTTTTTTTCATTCAAAAAAGGCCCTTCTTCTATGTTCTATTCTCTATCCAAAGACTTCATTATTATACAAAAACTACAAAAACAAAAATAGGAAAAGATCCATAGGTTCGATACTTTGTTCTTTTTAGAGTTATAGGCTTTTGTTATATAACTGGTGCTTCATAGAAATCTTAGTTCATAGAAATCTTAGATAGAATCGACCAATGAAACAGGTTCATTAACAATTCACATCACAGATAAAGAATGAAAAAAAAGAAAGCATTGGCTTCCCTCCCATATCTTGTGTCTATACTCTTTTTGCCCTGGTGGGTTTCTCTATCATTTAATAAATGTCTAAAAACTTGGGTTCTTAGTTGGTGGAATACCAGGCAATCCAAAATACTTTTGAATGATATTCAAGGGAAAAATGTTCTAGAAAAATTTATGGAATTAGAAGAACTATTTCTTTTGGACGAGATGATAAAGGAGTACTCGGAAACACATATGCAAAGACTTCGTATAGGAGAAACAATACAATTGGTAAAAAGACACAATGAATCTCATTTCCATATAATTTTGCATTTCTCAACAAATCTAATCTGTTTCGCTATTCTAAGTGGTTATTTTGTTCTGGGTAATGAAGAACTTTTCATTCTGAATTCTTGGATTAAGGAATTTATCTCTAACTTAAGTGACACAATCAAAGCTTTTTCGATTCTTTTAGTTACTGATTTATGGATCGGATTTCACTCGACCCATGGTTGGGAACTAATGATTGGTTTGATCTACAACGATTTCGGGTTGACTGAGAATGATCAGATTATATCTGGTCTTGTTTCCACTTTTCCAGTGATTCTAGATACAATTGTGAAATATTGGATCTTCCATTTTTTAAATCGCGTATCTCCTTCGCTTGTAGTAATTTATCATTCAATGAATGAATGAAGAATTTATTAGATTTTTTTAGATTTTCTAGAAATCCAATCATAATTTTTATTCGTGTATAAAGCCTAAAGAAATCATTTGAAATCTTACTTATTCTTTAGACTTCTAATTTTTCAATTAAAGGTATTCATACTATATTCCACCAGTACAATTCTTTAAGTAAAATCAAGAAAATGGCAAACTTGTTGATAGGTAATTCTACTATCTACCTATCAAATTTATTGTAGAAATTACGGGATCAATGATTGGACCATGCAAAATAGAAAGACTTTTTCTTGGGTAAAAGAACAGATGACTCGATCCGTTTATGTATCGATCATGATATATGTAATAACTCGAGCATCTATTTCAA